AAATAGAAAAATTTATGAAGCTTCTTATTTAGATCTAGATAAAAATGAAGAAAATTCGAAGAATACAATATTTGAAAATAAAAACCTCCTACTCTGGTTTGAAAAACCATTTTTAACTCTTCTTTTCAATTATAATCGATGGAATCGACCAATACGATATATAAAAAATAATAGATTTGAAAATGCTATAAGAAATGAAATGTCACAATATTTTTTTTCTACATGTCAAAGTTATGAAAAAAAAAAAATATCTTTTTCATTTCCACCGAGTTTATCCACTTTTTGGGAAATGATACAAAGAAAGGGACCCTTATTAATATTAATAATAAAAAAAGATGAATTATACAATCATTGGGTTTATACTAATCAAGAAAAAAAGAATAATCTAACCAATGAGTTGGTAAATAGAATTGAAACTATAGACAAAGAATCTTTTTTTGTCGATATACTAGAAAAAAAATTTAGATTGTGTAATGAGGGAAAGAAAAAAGAATATTTGCGCCAAATATATGATCCTTTCTTGAACGGGTCGCATCGTGGAAGAATCAAAAATTTTATTTCACCTTTAATTATAAATGAAATTGTAACAGAAAGTTTTCTAGAAACAAATAAAATTCATACTATCTTTCTTACTGATACTCATCTACAAAAATTGGAACAGAAAATGGATAGATTTGAAAAAAAAACATTATCAAAAAAAATGAGTTATTTCTTGACTTTAATCAATCAACTTGTTAGAGAAAGGGAATCCAATTTAAATTTAAAAAGATCTTTTTTATTTTCAGAACAAGAAAGAGTTGAGTTTGAAAAGGAAACAAACCTTTTCCAATTTTTATTCAATACAATTATAACCGATACTAATAATAAAAAAAGAAATAAAAATATTATTGGAATAAAAGAAATTAGTAAAAAGGTACCTCAATGGTCGTATAAATTAATCAATGAATTAGAACAACAGGAAGGAGAAGGTGAAGAAGAAGTACCCATTGATCATGAGATTCGTTCAAGAAAATTCAAACGTGTAGTAATTTTTAGTGATAACGGGCAAAATAGCGATACTACTAATAAAGATACTAACAACCGCGATCAAACAGACGAAGTGGCTTTAATACGCTATTCACAACAATCGGATTTTCGGAGAGACATAATCAAAGGCTCTATCCGAGCACAAAGACGTAAAACAGTTATTGGGGAACTCTTTCAAGCAAATGTGCATTCTCTCCTCTTTTTGAACAGAATAGACAAATTGAGTTTTTTTTCTTTTGATACCTCAGGACTAATGAAACTCATTTTTCGAAACTGGATGAGAGAGGGAGCAGAAATAAAAATTTCAGATTATACAGAAGAAGAGAGAAAAGAAGAAAAAAAAAAAGAGAAGGACAAAAAAGAAGAAAACAAAAGAAAGGAGAAAGCACGAATAGAAATAGCAGAAGCTTGGGATACGATTCCATTTGCGCAAGTAATAAGGGGTTTAATGTTAATAACTCAATCAACTGTTAGAAAATTTATTCTATTACCTTCATTAATAATAGCTAAAAATATTGTCCGTATGCTACTATTGCAATTTCCTGAATGGTCTGAAGATTTAAAGGAATGGAAGAGAGAAATACATATTAAATGTACTTATAATGGTGTTCAATTATCAGAACGAGAATTTCCAAAAAATTGGTTACTAGACGGCATTCAGATAAAAATCCTATTTCCTTTCTGTCTAAAACCTTGGTACGGATCTAAACTAAGGTATTCTTATCTAGATCAAATGAAAAAAAAAGGTAAAAAAGATGCTTTTTGTTTTTTAACAGTTTGGGGAATGGAAACTGAAATCCCTTTTGGTTCTCCCCAAAAAAGGCCTTCCTTTTTTGAACCTGTTTTAAAGAAACTCGAAAAAACACTTGTAAATTTAAAAAAAAAATCCTTTTTAATTTTACAAGTTTTAAAAGCAAGAACAAAATTCTTTCTAACTATCTCAAAAAAAACAAAGGAAAGGTTTAGCAAAAATATTCTATTTTTAAAACTAATAATAAAAGAAATCTCAAAAATAAATATATTTATATTTAGTAGATTGAAAGAAGTAGATAAATCAAGCGAAACTAAAAAAGCAAACGATTCTATAATGGGTAATCAAATAATTAATGAATCTATGAATCAAATTAGATCTAGAAATTGGACAAATTTTTTACTAACAGAAAAAAAAATGAATGGTCTAACTGATAGAACAAGTACAATAAAAAAAAAAATAGAAAAAATGACAAAAGAAAAAGTGACTCCAGGAATAAATGTGAGTTCTAATACTAATAGTTGTAATGCTAAAAGATTTCAATTAACAAAAACGCTTTGGCAAATATTAAAAAGACGTAGTGCTCGATTAATCCGTAAATTTTATTTTTTTAGAAAATTTTTCATTAAAAAGATATACATAGATATCCTTCTATCTATCATTAATATTCCCAGAATAAATACAAAACTTTTTCTTGAATCAACAAAAAATTTTATTGAGAAACCTATTTCCAATACTAAAAAAAATAACGAAAAAAGTAATAAAACCAATCAAAATACAATTGACTTTATTTCAACTATACAAAAACCCTTTTATAATATTAGTAATAATAATTCACAGAATTTTGATGAATTATCTTCCTTCTCACAAGCATATGTATTTTACAAAATATCACAAGTTCAAGTTCTTAACTTGTTTAAGTTAAGATCTATTCTTGAATATCACGGAACATTTTTTTTTCTTAAAACTTCAATCAAAAATTATTTTGGCAGACAAGGAATAATTGATTCTAAATTCAAAGATAAGAAACTTCCGAACTTGAAAAAAAATCAATGGAAAAGTTGGTTAAGAGGTTATTATCAATATAATTTATCCCATATTATATGGTCTAAATTAATAGCACAAAAGTGGCGAAATAGCACCAAAAAATGTCGTACAATTCAAGATAAAAATTTAAACAAAGAAGTTTCATATGAAAAAGAACAATTAAGTTATTATAAAAAACAAAGTGATTACGAAATATATTTATTACCAAATCAGAAATATTATTTTCAAAAATACTATAGATATAATCTTTTATCTTATAGATCTATTAATTATGAGGACCTATCTATTTATAGATCACCATTGCAAGTAAATCAAACTCCAAAGAATTCTTATAATTACAATACACAAAAAAGCAAAAATTTTGCTAGATTAGCCTATATACCTATCAATAATTTTCTAGGAAAAAGTGCTAGTATATATATGGAAAAAAATACGGATCGAAAATATTTTGATTGGAAAATTCTCAATTTTAGTTTTAGAAAAAAAGTAGATATTGAAGCTTGGGTCAAGGTCAATACCAACAGGAATCAAAATACTAAGACCGAGCCTCCTAAATATCAAATAATTGATAAAGTTGATAAAAAAGATCTTTTTTATTTTATGGTTCATCAAAATGAAGAAAGCAATTTATCCAAGCAAAAAAAAAAATGGGATTGGATGGGAATGAATGCGGAAATATTAAGTCATCCTATATCGAATCTAGAACTTTGGTTCTTCCCAGAATTTTTCCTATTTTATAATGCATATAAAATAAAACCCTGGCTTATACCAAGCAAATTCCTTTTTTTGAATTTTAATATAAATGAAAGTCTTAGTGAAACTCAAAACATGAATAGAAAACAAAAAGAAATTATACCGTCGAACGAAAAAAAATATTTTGAATTTGAATTCAAGAATAAAAAAGAAAAAGAATTTGAAAATCAAAGAGATCTTAGCTCAAATATACAAAACCAAGAAAACGAGATTGCAGAAACTTATTCGGAATCAGACATGAAAAAACTACAAAAGAAAAAACAATACAAGAGCAATACGGAAGCAGAACTAGATTTCTTCCTGAAAAGATATTTACTTTTTCAATTGAGATGGGATGGTGCTTTGAATCAAAGAATGATCAATAATATCAAAGTATATTGTCTCTTGCTTAGGCTGAGAAATCAAAAAAAAATAACCCTATCCTCTATTCAAAGGAGAGAGCTGAATCTTGATATAATGCTGATTAAAAAGAATTTAACTCTTACAGAATTGATGAAAAGGGGGAGATTGATTATCGAACCTTTTCGTCTGTCTGTAAAAAAAGCGGGCCAGCTTATTATGCATCAAACTATAAATATTTCATTAGTTCATAAAAGTAGGCATCGTACTAATCAAAGATACCGAGAGCAAAGATATGCCGATAAGGAGGATTTTGATAAATCCATTCGAAGCCATCTAACTGGAAATAAGCATTTTTATTTGCTTTTCCCTGAAAATATTTTAGCGTCTCGACGTCGTAGAGAATTGAGAATTCTAATTTGTTTCCATTCAAAGAATAGTCAAGATATGGATAAAAATAGAATATTTTGTAATGGGAATAATTTAAAAAGTTCTAGTCAATTTTTGAATGAAAATAAAGATCTTGATAGACAAAAATTAATTCAATTAAAATTCTTTCTTTGGCCCAATTATCGATTAGAAGATTTATCTTGTATGAATCGCTATTGGTTTGATACAAATAATGGAAGTCGCTTCAGTCTGTTAAGGATACGTATGTACCCCACAATTGAAAGGTAATTAATGAAACTTTATGTCTGTACCATATCTGATATATGAAAGCAAACAAATGCACATATAACTTGTCTTACATTTTAGTCTAATATATGATACTAATTTAATGTAATAGGGTATCCATTATTTCTAAAAACGAATCAACAAAATCTTCTTAATTTTAAGATTTAAACAATTCTCTTTTGAAAATGCAAAATAGACTATAGTTTTGTATGCCTATCCGAATGCAAGTTTAATTGGATTGATTCTTTTTATTTAAAATTATTTTAAAAAGTTAGTTGATTATGTATACCAAATTAAACTCACTCACATTATTATTACTGATCGGTAAAATGCATATTTGTAAAAAGGGGGGATTATTTTATGGTAAAAAATTCATTCATTTCAGTTATTTCACAAAAAGAAAAAGAAGAAAACCCGGGGTCTGTTGAATTCCAAGTATTCTGTTTTACTAATAAGATACGAAAACTTACTTCCCATTTGGAATTGCACAAAAAAGACTATTTATCTCAGAGAGGTCTGCGGAAAATTTTGGGAAAGCGCCAACGCCTGCTAGCTTATTTATCAAAAAAAAATAGAGTACGTTATAAAGAATTAATAGGTCAGTTGAATATTCGAGAGATAAAAACCCGTTAATTTGAAAAATTATTTTCATTTTGATTTTCAGCAATTCATGGAAGAATGAATCGGGAAAAAACCTATGACTGCACCAGCTACAAGAAAGGGCCTCATGATAGTCAATATGGGTCCTCACCACCCATCAATGCATGGTGTTCTTCGACTCATCCTTACTCTAGATGGTGAAGATGTTATCGACTGTGAACCAATATTAGGTTATTTACACAGGGGGATGGAAAAAATGGCAGAAAACCGAACAATTATACAATATTTGCCTTATGTAACACGTTGGGATTATTTAGCTACTATGTTTACAGAAGCAATAACTGTAAATGCACCAGAGCAGTTGGGAAATATTCAAGTACCTAAAAGAGCTAGTTATATCAGAGTAATTATGTTGGAGTTGAGTCGTATAGCTTCTCATTTGTTATGGCTTGGACCCTTTATGGCAGATATTGGTGCACAGACCCCCTTCTTTTATATTTTTCGAGAAAGAGAATTAATATATGATCTATTCGAAGCCGCCACCGGTATGCGAATGATGCATAATTATTTTCGTATTGGAGGAATAGCTGCCGATCTACCTCATGGCTGGATAGATAAGTGTTTAGATTTTTGCGATTATTTTTTAAGGGAGATTGCTGAATATAAAAAGCTTATTACGCGGAACCCTATTTTTTTAGAACGAGTTGAAGGGGTAGGCATTGTTAGTGAAGAGGAAGCAATAAATTGGGGTTTATCAGGACCAATGCTACGAGCTTCCGGAATACAATGGGATCTTCGTAAGGTTGATCATTATGAGTGTTATGACGAATTTGACTGGGAAGTCCAATGGCAAAAAGAAGGGGATTCATTAGCTCGTTATTTAGTACGAATCAGTGAAATGACAGAGTCTATCAAAATAATTCAACAGGCTCTGGAAGGAATTCCGGGAGGGCCCTATGAGAATTTAGAAACCCGGCGCTTTGCTGGAGTAAGAAATACCAAATGGAATGATTTTGAATACCGATTCATTAGTAAAAAACCTTCTCCTACTTTTGAATTGTCGAAGCAAGAACTTTATGTAAGAGTCGAAGCTCCAAAAGGAGAATTGGGGGTTTTTATGATAGGAGATCAGAATGTTTTTCCTTGGAGATGGAAAATTCGACCGCCGGGTTTTGTCAATTTGCAAATTCTTCCTCAATTAGTTAAAAGAATGAAATTGGCTGATATTATGACGATACTAGGTAGCATAGATATCATTATGGGAGAGGTTGATCGTTGAAATGATAATTAATACAACAGAAGTAGAAACTATCAATTCTTTTTCTAGGTTGGAATTCTTAAAAGAAATCTATGGCATCATATGGATGTTTGTCCCTATTTTAACTACTGTATTAGGAATTACAATAGGCGTACTCATAATTGTTTGGTTAGAAAGAGAAATATCCGCCGGGATACAACAACGTATTGGCCCTGAATATGCCGGCCCATTGGGGGTTCTTCAAGCTCTAGCAGATGGGACAAAATTGCTTTTCAAAGAGAATCTTCTTCCATCTCGAGGAAATATTAGTTTATTTAATATTGGCCCCTCCCTAGCTGTCATATCTATTTTGTTAAGTTATTCAGTAATTCCTTTTAGCTATCATCTTGTTCTAGCCGATCTCAGTATAGGCGTTTTTTTATGGATTGCTATTTCAAGTATTGCTCCCATTGGACTTCTTATGTCAGGATATGGATCAAATAATAAATATTCCTTTTTAGGTGGTCTACGAGCTGCTGCTCAATCAATTAGTTATGAAATACCATTAACTCTATGTGTGTTATCAATATCTCTACGTGTGATTCGTTAAAACATAAACTTTTTTTTTATTTCATTTTTCGTTTCTAGTAAAAAGGTTAAATGAATTGAATCCATTTTTATTTTTTTATTCATCAGTTAAATTGATGAACTAAACCAGATAGTTATATGAGTGAGAGAAAACAGCTTAAAAATTCGCAGTAAAAAATGGAGTCTCATTGCCTATGTACAAGAGTTAAATGAAAAGGAAACAGCAGTCTATACTGTTTAACCCCAAACTTTTGATTGATTAGTCATCATGGCTTGAAGCGGGTTTAAAATAAAAGAGCCAACTCTAGAAAATTTTTATTATCTATTCTCATAGTTGTATTACTATAAGAATAATAAGGGATTGAGCAAAAAAGAGTGGATGATTAGGAACACCAAGATACAAAAAGGATTAGTAATGTAAATAATGAAAATTATCCAACCGGATATTTCGACATCAAGAAAATCCAATTGGGGCTTTAAGTTA